GTTCATGTCGCTTAAACATAAAGCAAGGCACTGAAAATGCCTAGATGAGTACCTAGTACTCCATAAACACAAAGCCTTGGTCCCGGCCTTTTTATTGATTTTTAGTAAAATTACACATGCAAGCCTCAACAGCCCAGTGAGGATGCCCTCTAGCTCAAAATAGATCAAAAGGAGCAGATATCAAGCACGCAAACACAGCAGCTCAAAACATCTTGCTAAACCACACCCCTACGGGACACAGCAGTGATAAAAATTAAGCAATTAACGAAAGTTTGACTAAGTTATACTAATCTAGGGTTGGTAAATTTCGTGCCAGCAACCGCGGTCATACGATTAACCCGAATCAATAACCTTCGGCGTAAAGAGTGTTTAGGATAATTACCCAAATAAAGTTAAACTATTACTAAGCCGTAAAAAGCCCCAGTATAAATAAACCCAACAACGAAAGTGACTTTAGCATGTCCGAACACACGACAACTAGGACCCAAACTGGGATTAGATACCCCACTATGCCTAGCCGTAAACATAAATATTCAAACAACAAGAATATTCGCCAGAGTACTACTAGCAATAGCTAAAAACTTAAAGGACTTGGCGGTGCTTCATATCCACCTAGAGGAGCCTGTTCTATAATCGATAAACCCCGATAAACCTCACCACCTCTTGCTAATGCAGCCTATATACCGCCATCTTCAGCAAACCCTAAAAAGGTAGTACAGTAAGCATAATTATAAACATAAAAACGTTAGGTCAAGGTGTAGCCTATGAGGTGGAAAGAAATGGGCTACATTTTCTAATTATAGAGAACACGAAAGCCTTAATGAAAACGAAGTCCGAAGGAGGATTTAGTAGTAAGTCAAAAATAGAGTGCTTGACTGAACCAGGCCATGAAACACGCACACACCGCCCGTCACCCTCCTCAACCCTATAACATCAAATTTATAATTAATGTTAACAAACACCTAAACCTAGAGGAGATAAGTCGTAACAAGGTAAGCATACTGGAAAGTGTGCTTGGAGTAACCAAAGTGTAGCTTAAACAAAAGCACCTGGCTTACACCCAGAAGATTTCAACCAATTAGACCACTTTGAACTATAACTAGCCCGAACACAACATAACAAAAATTAATCCAAAACTTAAATCAAAACATTTACCAACCACAAAAGTATCAGCGACAGAAATTATGACACAGGCGCTATAGAGATAGTACCGCAAGGGAAAGATGAAAGAATAATTAATAGTATAGAATAGCAAAGATCAACCCTTCTACCTTTCGCATAATGAATCAACCAGAACACTCTTTGCAAAGAGAACTTAAGTAAAAAACCCCGAATCCAGACGATCTACCTGCTGACAGTCAAAAGGACCTATTCATCTATGTGGCAAAATAGTGAAACGATCAACAGGTAGCGGTGAAAAGCCAATCGAGCCTGGTGATAGCTGGTTGTCCAGGAAATGAATATAAGTTCAGCTTAAAACTTACCCTAAAAGAATAACTCAAACTCAAATGTAAGTTTTAAACATAGTCAATAGGGGTACAGCCCTATTGGCACAGGAAAACCTTAATTAGAGAGTACCCCAAACACACTTCCATAGTAGGCTTAAGAGCAGCCACCAATAAAGAAAGCGTTTAAGCTCAACAACAAAAACTACAAATACCAACAAACACCAACAACTCCTAAACCACTACTGGACTAATCTATTTTAATAGAAGAAACAATGTTGATATGAGTAACAAGAATACACTTCTCCACGCACAAGTTTATATCAGACCGAATAATTCACTGATAGTTAACAATCAAACTAAATTCACCCATAAAATATCCCATAGTTATACCCATTGTTAGCCCAACACAGGAGTGCATAACGGAAAGATTAAAAGAAACAAAAGGAACTCGGCAAACATAAACCCCGCCTGTTTACCAAAAACATCACCTCTAGAATTTCAATTATTAGAGGCACTGCCTGCCCAGTGACATGCGTTTAACGGCCGCGGTATCCTGACCGTGCAAAGGTAGCATAATCATTTGTTCCTTAATTAGGGACTAGTATGAAAGGCTTAACGAGGGTTTTACTGTCTCTTGTTTCCAATCAGTGAAATTGACCTCCCCGTGAAGAGGCGGGGATAAACATATAAGACGAGAAGACCCTGTGGAGCTTAAATTGCCAGCCCAATTACAACCCACAAACCCACCATGGCCAACATATAGTAAACTGGGCTAGAAATTTTGGTTGGGGCGACCTCGGAGAAAAAAAAATCCTCCGAATGATTCATGACCAGACCTAACAAGTCAAGTTAATATATATATATATATATATCATAAATTGATCCAAGAAATTGATCAACGGAACAAGTTACCCCAGGGATAACAGCGCAATCCTATTTTAGAGTCCATATCGACAATAGGGTTTACGACCTCGATGTTGGATCAGGACATCCAAATGGCGCAACAGCTATTATTGGTTCGTTTGTTCAACGATTAAAGTCCTACGTGATCTGAGTTCAGACCGGAGCAATCCAGGTCGGTTTCTATCTATACACTTACTCCTCCCAGTACGAAAGGACCAGAGAAGTAAGGCCAACTTAAACTAAGAGCCTTAAGATAAAATAGATGAAATCATCTAAATCTAGTTAACTCAACAAAGATAGCCCTATACAAGGGTTTGTTAAGGTGGCAGAGCCCGGTAAATGCATAAAACTTAAACCTTTATAATCAGAGGTTCAACTCCTCTCCTTAATACATGTTCATAATTAACATTGCATGCTTAATTATCCCGATCTTACTAGCAGTGGCATTCCTTACATTAGTTGAGCGAAAGACCTTGGGATACATGCAACTACGCAAAGGACCAAACATTGTAGGTCCACACGGCCTATTACAACCAATCGCAGATGCTGTAAAACTATTTACCAAAGAACCCCTACGCCCACTAACATCATCAAAATTACTATTTACAGTAGCACCAACACTAGCACTAACATTAGCACTAACCATATGATTACCACTCCCAATACCCCACTCACTCATTAACCTAAACCTAGGAGTATTATTTATTCTAGCAATTTCGAGCCTAGCAGTATACTCTATCCTATGATCAGGATGAGCATCAAATTCAAAATACGCCCTAATTGGTGCCCTACGAGCAGTAGCACAAACCGTATCCTACGAAGTAACCTTGGCTATCATTCTCCTATCTGTATTACTGATGTCAGGATCGTTTACACTGACAAATTTAATCACAACACAAGAGCACATATGGCTAATTATTCCTACATGACCACTCGCCATGATGTGATTTATCTCAACACTAGCCGAAACTAACCGAGCCCCCTTTGATCTAACAGAAGGGGAGTCCGAACTAGTATCCGGATTCAACGTAGAATACGCAGCAGGACCCTTCGCCCTGTTTTTCTTAGCTGAATACGCCAACATCATAATAATAAATGCCCTTACAACCCTCTTATTCCTAGGAGCACTACACACCCCACTCGTCCCAGGAATTTACACAGCTAATTTTGTATTAAAAACACTTATTCTAACAGTTATATTCCTATGAATTCGCGCATCCTACCCGCGATTCCGCTATGACCAACTAATACACCTACTATGAAAAAATTTCCTACCCCTAACACTAGCAATACTTATATGACATGTATCATCACCTATGTCACTAGCAAGCATCCCTCCACAAACATAAGAAATATGTCTGATAAAAGAGCTACTTTGATAGAGTATATAATAGAGGTTATAGCCCTCTTATTTCTAGAAACATAGGAATTGAACCTATACCTGAGAAATCAAACTTCTCCGTGCTCCCATTCTTACACCACATTCTATTAGTAAGGTCAGCTAATTAAGCTATCGGGCCCATACCCCGAAAATGTTGGTTTATATCCTTCCCATACTAAATAAACCCAATAGTTTTAACAATGATTACCACAACCCTACTGTCAGGTACTATAATTACAATATTTAGCTCCCATTGACTTCTAATCTGAGTAGGCCTAGAACTAAATATATTTGCTATAATCCCTATTCTATTAATAAAGGCAAACCCGCGATCAACTGAGGCTGCTACAAAATACTTTCTAGTGCAAACAACAGCATCCATGCTTCTCATACTAGCAGTGCTCATAAACCTGATCAACACGGGCCAATGAACCATTATAAAAACCCACAACCAATTAGCATTATCAATTATAACTATTTCCCTAGCCATGAAACTAGGACTATCCCCATTCCATTTCTGACTCCCAGAAGTGTGTCAAGGAGTACCACTCCACCAAGGAATAATCCTACTAACATGACAAAAACTAGCACCAATTACCATTTTATATCAAATCTCCCCATTCATCAACGCCATACTGATCCTTACCATAGCTATACTCTCAATTATAATCGGAGGCTGGGGTGGTCTTAACCAAACACAACTACGCAAAATCATAGCCTACTCATCAATCGCACATATAGGATGAATAGCCGCAATCATTGTGTTTAATCCTGCCCTAACTATACTAAATCTCATCGTATACTTAATCATAACAATCCCCATATTTATATTACTATATTACCACTCAGCAACAACAATCCTAGCATTATCACACATATGAAACAGTACCCCACTAATAACTATCCTATTAACCCTAGTACTAATATCCCTAGGAGGACTGCCTCCCCTATCCGGATTTCTACCAAAGTGAATAATTATCCAGGAAATAACAAAAAATAGCCTACTAATTATACCCACACTTATAGCCATCTTAGCATTACTAAACCTGTTCTTCTACATACGCCTAATTTACTCATCCTCCCTAACAATATTCCCATCTAACAACGGCATAAAAATAAAATGACAACTCAAACCACAGACAACTACCCCTATAATGTCTACCCTTATCACCCTATCAATCTTCATCATCCCAATAGCACCTATAATAGTAACACTAAACTAGAGGTTTAGGTTAATTATAGACCAAGAGCCTTCAAAGCTCTAAGCAAGTACTGAATAACTTAACCCCTGAAGTAAGGACTGCAAGACTACATCTCACATCACCTGAATGCAACTCAAGCACTTTAATTAAGCTAAGTCCTCCCTAGATTGGTAGGCTTCAATCCTACGAAATTTTAGTTAACAGCTAAATACCCTAATCAACTGGCTTCAATCTACTCTGAACCACAAAAAGTGGCATATAAGCCTCGGCAGAACTAATCTACTACTCTGAATTTGCAATTCAACATGAAATACATTCACCACGAGACCCTTGGTAAAAAGAGGCATTACACCCCTGTGTTTAGATTTACAGTCTAATGCTTTAACTCAGCCATTTTACCTATGTTCATTTCACGTTGACTATTTTCAACAAACCATAAAGACATCGGCACCCTATACCTTCTATTCGGCGCCTGAGCTGGAATAGTTGGCACAGGCTTAAGCATCCTCATCCGTGCAGAACTTGGGCAACCAGGCACCCTTCTAGGAGATGACCAAATTTACAATGTTGTAGTAACTGCACATGCATTTGTTATAATTTTCTTTATAGTTATACCCATCATGATTGGAGGTTTCGGCAACTGACTTGTCCCGCTAATAATTGGTGCCCCAGATATAGCTTTTCCCCGTATAAATAACATAAGTTTCTGACTTCTTCCCCCCTCCTTTCTTTTACTCCTAGCATCCTCTATAGTAGAAGCCGGAGCGGGCACAGGCTGAACAGTATACCCCCCACTAGCAGGAAATTTAGCCCACGCAGGAGCATCCGTAGACTTAACTATCTTTTCACTTCACCTAGCAGGTGTTTCCTCAATCCTAGGTGCAATCAATTTCATCACTACAATCATCAACATAAAACCCCCCGCAATAAATCAATATCAAACCCCATTATTTGTATGATCAGTATTAGTAACAGCAGTACTTTTACTACTTTCACTTCCAGTTTTAGCCGCCGGGATTACTATACTCCTAACAGACCGCAACCTAAACACAACATTTTTCGACCCTGCCGGAGGAGGCGACCCAATCCTATACCAACACCTATTCTGATTCTTTGGACACCCAGAAGTATACATCTTAATTTTACCTGGATTTGGCATAATCTCACACATCGTTACATATTACTCCGGAAAAAAAGAACCATTCGGATACATAGGTATGGTATGAGCTATAATATCCATCGGATTCCTAGGATTCATCGTATGAGCACATCACATGTTTACAGTTGGAATGGACGTAGACACACGAGCATATTTTACATCAGCAACCATAATCATTGCAATCCCAACAGGAGTAAAAGTATTTAGCTGACTAGCTACCCTCCACGGCGGAAACATTAAATGATCACCAGCCTTACTGTGAGCGCTAGGTTTTATCTTCCTGTTTACAGTAGGAGGATTAACCGGAATTGTATTAGCAAACTCCTCACTTGATATTGTACTCCACGACACATACTACGTAGTAGCCCATTTCCACTATGTCTTGTCAATAGGCGCAGTATTCGCAATTATAGGTGGATTTGTCCACTGATTTCCCCTATTCTCAGGCTATACACTAGATGACACCTGAGCAAAAGTACACTTCGTAATTATATTTGTAGGAGTAAACCTAACATTTTTCCCCCAACATTTCCTAGGACTATCCGGCATACCACGACGCTACTCTGACTACCCTGATGCATACACCATGTGAAACACAATCTCATCAATAGGATCATTCATTTCACTAACAGCTGTAATCATTATAATCTTTATGATCTGAGAAGCCTTCGCCTCAAAACGCGAAGTCTCAACGGTAGAACTAATAGCAACCAATGCCGAATGATTACATGGCTGCCCACCCCCATATCATACATTTGAAGAACCTGCTTTCGTAAAAAGCTAATATCAAGAAAGGAAGGAATCGAACCCCCTAAAGTAAGTTTCAAGCCAACTTCACATCCAATGTGACTTTCTTTATTTGAGGCGTTAATAAAAACATTATATGACTTTGTCAAAGTTAAATTATAGGCTAAAACCCTTTACTCCTCTATGGCCTACCCATTACAACTGGGATTTCAAGATGCTACCTCCCCAATCATAGAAGAACTCCTACATTTTCATGATCATACACTAATAATCGTATTCTTAATTAGCACACTAGTATTATATATTATCACACTTATACTAACAACTAAACTCACCCATACAAGCACTATAGATGCTCAAGAAGTGGAAACAGTATGAACTATTCTACCAGCCATTATCTTAATTCTAATCGCCCTCCCATCATTGCGAATCCTTTATATAATAGACGAGATCGACAACCCACTAATAACCGTAAAAACAATAGGACATCAATGATACTGAAGCTATGAATACACCGACTACGAAGACCTAGGATTTGACTCATACATAATTCCCACAACAGACCTTAAACCCGGCGAACTACGATTACTTGAAGTAGATAATCGAGTTGTCCTGCCAATAGAACTCACAATCCGAATACTAATCTCATCAGAAGACGTACTCCACTCATGAGCAGTCCCATCTCTAGGACTAAAAACCGATGCTATCCCAGGACGTCTTAACCAAGCCACACTCATGGCTACACGACCCGGACTATATTACGGACAGTGTTCAGAAATTTGCGGATCTAATCACAGCTTTATACCTATCGTTCTTGAACTCGTACCACTAAAACACTTCGAAACCTGATCCATATCACTACTCTAAATCATTAAAGAAGCTAAACTAGCATTAACCTTTTAAGTTAAAGACTGGGAACCTAACTTCCCCTTAATGACATGCCACAACTAGATACATCAACATGACTAATTACAATTATATCTATAATTACAACGCTATTCATTCTAATTCAACTAAAATTCACAAAACATAATTTCCACCCAACACCAACACCTGATATACTAGGTATAACTAAACAACCAACCCCTTGAGAAATAAAATGAACGAAAATTTATTTGCCTCATTCATCACTCCTACGATAATAGGACTTCCTATTGTCGTACTAATTATCATATTCCCCACCATTCTATTTCCATCCCCTAACCGCCTAATCAATAACCGCATGGTCTCAGTACAACAATGATTAACCAACCAAGTACTTAAACAGATAATAATGATTCATAACCCAAAAGGACGAACTTGAGCACTAATATTAGTTTCACTTATCATATTTATTGGTTCAACAAACCTGTTGGGCCTCCTACCACATTCATTTACCCCTACAACTCAACTATCCATAAACCTAGGAATAGCAATCCCACTATGAGCTGGAACAGTCATCCTGGGGTTCCGCCATAAAACTAAAGCATCACTGGCACACTTCCTACCACAAGGAACTCCCATAGCACTAATCCCAATACTTATCATTATTGAGACAATCAGCCTATTTATTCAACCAATAGCCCTAGCAGTACGATTAACCGCTAACATCACAGCAGGCCATCTATTAATGCACCTAATTGGGGGAGCAACACTAGCCCTGATATCAATCAGTCCTACAACAGCACTAATTACATTTATCGTTCTAGTACTCTTAACTATGCTTGAATTCGCAGTAGCCCTCATTCAAGCATACGTCTTTACCCTACTAGTTAACCTTTATCTACACGACAACGCCTAATGACACACCAAACACACGCCTATCACATAGTTAACCCAAGCCCCTGACCACTTACAGGGGCCCTATCAGCACTACTAATGACTTCGGGACTAGCAATATGATTCCACTTTAACTCTATAACCCTACTTATTCTAGGCCTACTAACCAATTTTCTGACAATATACCAGTGATGACGAGATGTTATCCGAGAAAGTACTTTCCAGGGCCACCATACATCAACAGTACAAAAGGGTCTGCGTTACGGAATAGTTTTATTTATTGTCTCAGAAGTATTTTTCTTTGCAGGATTCTTCTGAGCCTTCTATCACTCAAGCCTTGCCCCCACCCCGGAACTAGGAGGATGCTGGCCTCCCACCGGAATTTTAGCACTTAACCCCCTTGAAGTACCCCTACTAAACACAGCCGTACTTTTAGCCTCAGGAGTATCCATCACATGAGCCCATCATAGCCTAATAGAAGGAAATCGCATACATATACTCCAAGCTCTCTTTATCACCATCTCATTAGGCGTATACTTTACCCTACTACAGGCATCAGAATACTTTGAAGCCCCATTTACAATCTCCGATGGGGTCTACGGATCTACCTTCTTCATAGCCACTGGATTCCACGGATTACACGTAATCATCGGCTCATCCTTCCTAATTGTATGTTTTCTTCGCCAATTAAAATTTCACTTTACATCTAACCACCACTTCGGTTTTGAAGCCGCAGCCTGGTATTGACACTTCGTAGATGTAGTATGACTATTCCTTTACGTATCAATCTATTGATGAGGATCTTGCCCTTTTAGTAATAATTAGTACAGCTGACTTCCAATTAGCAAGCTCCAGACAAACCTGGAAAAGAGCAATTAACATAGTATTTACTTTACTAACCAACACCACCCTAGCCCTACTACTAGTGACCATCGCATTCTGACTACCACAACTCAACAACTACTCAGAAAAATCAAGCCCATACGAATGCGGATTTGACCCAATAGGATCAGCCCGACTTCCATTTTCAATAAAATTCTTCCTAATCGCAATTACTTTCCTACTTTTCGACTTAGAAATTGCACTATTACTACCACTTCCATGAGCAACACAAACCAATCAACTTGAACTAACTCTAATCACAGCCCTGTTCTTAATCTCCTTGCTAGGATTAGGCTTAGCCTATGAATGAACCCAAAAAGGCCTAGAATGAACAGAATATGATAATTAGTTTAACTAAAAACAAATGATTTCGACTCATTAAATCATGATTCAATACATGATTATCATATGCCATCAATTTATATAAACATTATATTAGCATTTACAGTAGCACTACTTGGATTACTAATGTACCGCTCCCACCTGATATCATCATTATTATGTCTAGAAGGAATAATACTATCACTATTTGTTCTAAGTACAATTACAATCCTAAATACATGGTTCACCTTATCAAGCATAATGCCAGTAATACTAATAGTATTTGCAGCATGCGAAGCCGCTGTAGGACTAGCCCTCCTAGTTACAGTATCAAACACCTATGGTCTAGATTACGTACAAAACCTTAACCTCCTACAATGCTAAAACTGATTATTCCAACCATCATACTATTTCCACTAACTTGACTCTCAAAAAAAGAAATATTATGAATTAATACAACCATACATAGCTTACTAATTAGTCTACTCAGCCTACACTTATTCTATCAACCATTTGACCTAAGCCTTAACTTCTCTCCTAATTTCTTCGCAGACTCACTGTCAATTCCACTGCTAGCTCTGACCATATGACTACTCCCCCTAATGCTCATAGCAAGCCAATCCCACCTAACCAAAGAAACAATTACACGAAAAAAACTCTACATTTCAATACTAATCATACTCCAGATATTACTAATCACAACCTTTACAGCCACAGAACTGCTCCTATTTTATATTCTATTTGAAGCAACATTAATCCCAACCCTCATCATTATTACCCGATGAGGAAACCAAACAGAACGACTAAACGCAGGCATTTACTTCTTATTCTATACACTTTTAGGCTCACTACCTCTCCTAGTAGCACTAATTCACACCCAAAACAATACAGGATCACTAAACCTCTTAACAATAAAATACCTGGCCCAACTACTACCAAATCATTGAGCCTCAAATTTCCTATGACTAGCATGCATCATGGCATTCATAGTTAAAATACCACTATATGGCCTCCACCTATGATTACCAAAAGCCCATGTAGAAGCACCAATTGCAGGATCCATGGTCCTAGCAGCTATTCTATTAAAGCTAGGGGGCTACGGAATATTACGCATAACCGTAATACTTAGTCCACTTACAGAATTTATAGCTTACCCGTTCATTATACTATCCCTATGAGGCATAATTATGACAAGCTCAATCTGCCTTCGTCAGACAGACTTAAAATCCCTAATCGCATATTCATCAGTAAGTCACATAGCTCTAGTAATTATAGCCATCATAATCCAAACACCACTAAGCTTTATAGGGGCATCCGCACTAATAATTGCCCACGGACTGACATCCTCCATACTATTCTGCCTAGCTAATACCAACTATGAACGAATTCACAGTCGCACTATAATCCTGGCCCGTGGCCTTCAAACGATTATTCCTCTAATAGCCTCATGATGACTTCTAGCAAGCCTAACAAACCTAGCCCTTCCCCCATCTATTAATCTAATTGGAGAACTATTTGTAATAATTCCATCATTCGCATGATCAAATTTCACAATTATACTAATAGGTCTAAACGTAGTAATTACAGCCCTATACTCACTTTATATGCTAATCATAACACAACGAGGAAAACCAACATCACACGTCCATACAATTAAACCAACCTTCACACGAGAAAACAGCCTCATATTAATACACCTATTACCACTAATCTTACTATCAATCTGTCCCAAACTAATTCTCGGCCTACCCTACTGCGGATATAGTTTACATAAAACACTAGATTGTGAATCTAGAAACAGAACATAAAAACTCTTATCCACCGAGAAAGACCAATGCAAGAACTGCTAATTCCTGCACCCATTCATAAAAAATGGCTTTCTTACTTTTATAGGATAAAAGTAATCCATTGGTCTTAGGAACCAAAAATTTGGTGCAACTCCAAATAAAAGTAATAAACACATTCGCACTACTTACCATAACTACTATTATAATATTATTTCTTCCAATTATCACACCCACCCTATTAAACAACAAAACAATATTTCCACACTACGTCAAAACCTCGATCATGTACGCTTTCTTAACCAGCATAATTCCCACCACCATATTTATCCTATCAAATCAAGAAACTATTATCTCAAACTGACACTGAATCACAGTACAAACAATTAAACTCTCCATAAGCTTCAAAATGGACTACTTCTCCCTAATATTCGTCCCAGTAGCACTTTTTGTAACATGATCCATCATAGAATTCTCTATGTGATACATACATTCAGACCCATATATTAACCAATTCTTCAAATACCTCTTACTTTTCCTTATCACAATAATTATTCTAGTAACAGCCAACAACCTCTTCCAATTATTCATTGGCTGAGAAGGAGTAGGCATCATATCATTTCTACTTATTGGATGATGATATGGACGAGCCGATGCTAACACTGCAGCCCTACAAGCAGTATTATACAACCGAATTGGAGACATCGGCCTTATTGTAGCCCTAGCATGATTCATGCTTAATTCCAACTCATGGGATATACAACAAATTTTCATACTTGATCTCAATACAACCTCCACCCCACTCGTGGGGTTACTCTTGGCCGCCATAGGAAAGTCAGCTCAATTCGGACTACACCCATGACTACCCTCAGCAATAGAAGGCCCAACCCCAGTATCAGCACTATTACACTCAAGCACTATAGTAGTAGCTGGCGTATTTTTACTAGTACGATTTCACCCACTACTACAAAACAACCAGCTAATTCTTACACTGACCATATGCCTAGGGGCCATCACCACGCTATTCACAGCCATCTGCGCTCTTACACAAAATGATATCAAAAAAATTGTAGCATTTTCAACATCCAGTCAACTAGGTCTGATAATAGTGACAATTGGACTTAATCAACCATACCTAGCCTTCCTGCATATCTGCACTCACGCCTTCTTTAAGGCCATACTATTCTTATGCTCAGGCTCCATCATTCACAGCCTAAACAATGAACAAGATATTCGAAAAATAGGCGGACTATTCAACGCACTACCACTAACAACTTCATCACTTATCATCGGAAGTCTAGCTCTCACTGGAATACCATTTCTCACAGGATTTTATTCCAAAGATACTATCATTGAGGTAGCAAACACCTCTAACACAAACGCCTGAGCACTACTAATTACTCTAATTGCCACATCCATAACAGCTATATATAGCACACGAATTATTTACTTCTCCCTGTTAAATCAACCCCGATTTCAAACAACCATTACCATTAACGAAAATAACCCACACTTACTTAACCCAATCAAGCGTCTAGCAATCGGAAGCATATTCGCAGGATTCCTAATTACCACTAACATCCCACCAATATCAATTCAACAAATAACTATACCCCTATATATTAAACTCACAGCACTAACAGTGTCTATCGCAGGATTTATCCTAGCAATAGAATTAAATGACACAACTCACAACCTACAATATAATTATTCCTCACAGTATCACTCCTTTTCTACCATACTAGGATATTTTCCCAACATTATACACCGCCTCTATCCCTATTCAGTCCTTACAACAAGTCAGAACCTAGCATCTTCCATACTTGACTTAATCTGATTAGAAAAAATCGCCCCTAAAAGCCTCTCTACAATAAGCATTTCGGCATCAACAATTACATCCCACCAAAAAGGATTAATCAAACTGTATTTTCTATCATTCATATTATCCATCATTTTAGCCCTAATTACTCTAGCCTTTTACTTCGAGTAACCTCAATAACAACAAAAATACTAATAAACAAAGCCCACCCAGCTAAAACCACTAACCACCAACCATAATTATATAAAGCAGCCACCCCCACAAAATCTCCACGAACATATCAATCACCCAAACAACTATAAACTACTCAATCTTCTATATACTTTAATCCACAAAACACCCCATAAACACCCTCATAACTAACCAACCATAATATTACAACAATTTCTATAATAACACCAAAAACCACAGCACTAAAAACAACTACATTGGACCCCCACACCTCAGGATACTCTTCAGTAGCCATAGCAGTAGTATACCCAAACACCACTAATATCCCACCCAAATATACCAAAAACACCATCAACCCTAAAAAAGACCCACCAAAACTTAAAACCAACCCACAACCCACACCGCCACTAACCACTAATCCCAATCCCCCATAAATTGGAGATGGTTTTGACGAAAAACTCACAAAACCAACAACAAACAAAATACTTAATAAAAGTACAAAATACATCATAATTCTCACATGGGACTACACCATGACCAATGACATGAAAAACCACCGTTGTATTTCAACTATGAGAACCAATGACCCACATCCGCAAAACCCACCCCCTATTCAAAATTATCAACCACTCATTTGTCGATCTCCCCACACCTTCAAATATCTCAGCATGATGAAACTTTGGCTCCCTACTAGGAATTTGCTTAATCATCCAAATCCTAACAGGCCTTTTCCTAGCAATACATTATACATCAGACACAATCACAGCATTCTCATCAGTTACCCACATTTGCCGGGACGTAAACTATGGTTGACTCATCCGTTACATCCACGCCAACGGGGCCTCAATATTCTTCATATGTCTTTACTTACATGTAGGCCGTGGCTTATATTACGGCTCCTACCTATACATAGAAACTTGAAACATTGGGGTCGTCCTCCTACTAGTAACTATAGCAACCGCATTCATAGGCTATGTCCTCCCATGAGGACAAATATCATTCTGAGGTGCTACCGTAATTACAAATCTTCTATCAGCCATCCCATATATCGGAACAGACCTAGTCGAATGAATCTGAGGGGGATTTTCAGTAGACAAAGCAACCCTGACACGATTCTTCGCATTTCATTTCATCTTACCTTTCATCATCCTAGCCTTAGTAATAACACACCTACTATTCCTACATGAAACAGGATCCAATAACCCATTAGGACTATCATCAGACATAGATAAAATTCCATTTCACCCATACTACACTATCAAAGACATCCTAGGCCTATTCATCCTAATCACCATTCTAATAACCCTAGTATTATTTTCACCAGACCTACTAGGAGACCCAGACAATTATACACCAGCAAACCCACTCAGCACCCCACCACACATCAAACCAGAATGATATTTCCTATTTGCCTACGCCATTCTACGATCCATCCCCAACAAACTAGGCGGAGTACTAGCCCTAATCTGTTCAATCCTAGTATTAATAATTATACCACTCCTACACACAGCCAAACAACGAAGCATAATATTCCGACCACTAAGTCAACTACTATTCTGACTCCTAACAGCCAATCTTCTCATCCTAACATGAATTGGCGGCCAACCCGTAGAACACCCCTTCATTATCATTGGCCAAGTAGCCTCAATTTCCTACTTCTCAATCATTTTAATCCTGATACCACTGGCAGGAATCCTAGAAAACCACCTAATAAAACTTTAAGCCCTTGTAGTATAAACATTACACTGGTCTTGTAAGCCTGAAATGAAGTCACTACTTCCAAGGACACTCAGGGAAGAAAATACTATCTCACCATCAACCCCCAAAGCTGAAGTTCTACTTAAACTATTCCCTGCTACAATTATTGAATAAAAACTTATTCATGTACTACCTTAGTATTAATGGTCTTCCATAAGACTAATTTTATTGCTATGCTTAATCGTGCATACATTTATTTACCCCATGAATATTCCTAAGTACTTAATATTATTAATATTACATAGTACATTATGTTATTAATCGTACATAGCACATTCATTAATCTCTTATCCCTGTCAACACGCATATCACCACCAATATCTTTCTATAATCACCAAGCTTCGAGAAACCAGCAACCCGCTTGAATCGTGTCCCTCTTCTCGCTCCGGGCCCATCAATTGTGGGGGTTTCTAGCCTGAAACTATAACTGGCATCTGGTTCTTTCTTCAGGGCCATTTCAGTTATATCTCGCCCACACGGTGCCCTTAAATAAGACATCTCGATGGACTAATGTCTAATCAGCCCATGATCACACATAACTGTGGTGTCATACATTTGGTATCTTTTATTTTTTAAGGGGGGGATTTTGCATCGACTCAGCTATGGCCTACAGGAGGCCCCGTCGCAGTCAACTCCATTGTAGCTGGACTTAAATTGAACGTTGGTCTTCCCACTTTGATAAGTAAAGGTGTTATTCAGTCAATGGTTACAGGACATACACGCATACACGCATACACGCATACACGCATACACGCATACACGCATACACGCATACACGCATACACGCATACACGCACGAAAAATTAAAACCACAAGTTAGTATTGGCCAAACCCCCCCTCCCCCCTTTCCCTATTAACTCACACACACAGTGCAACACCATACTTAAACAATTCTACCAAACCCCAAAAATAGAATTAATATAGTGCCATTGAGCAACAAGGTAAGACCCTCACCCTTTTTTATTGGTCGGACAACATTTTTACCGATACTGACATAGTACTCAAGCCTTTCCGATTTTTTAGTATAGAAAAAGCCTATGTCCTACAAAAGCATTGGAATCCTTCCATTTATTGGTCGGACAACATTTTTACCGATACTGACATAGTACTCAAGCCTTTCCGATTTTTTAGTATAGAAAAAGCCTATGTCCTCAATGGACAACCA